TGAATAAAGCATGAATTTTTCTAGGACAGTATTAAGGATCTCATCGAAAACTTACAGCAGCTTGCCAAACAAAAGCTAAGAGAAAAAATAGAAGAGGTATTACTGGCATAAAATCTACGATTGGATTCAAAAAAGCATAGGCCTCGGGCAATTTGGCGAATAAAAAACTACTCGAAAAAAGGGCAGAATTACAACAGATACAAATCAAATTAAAGATATTAAGCATAACAAAATTTTGTTCTTGGAGATAATTTTGATTGAGTTATTAATTTTTAATATAAGGAAAAAAAAAATGAAGAAAGGAAAATAAGGCAGACTAAACAATACTTCTTTGAACTCACCCAATCAAAAAGCCTTCAATTCTTACAAGAGAATAGAAGAAATCATACTTTCATACAATATCTTAATTGAATTCTATGTAATGATCAATAAAATCGGTTTAATTCTCTATCCATACGTGCCAAAATCCTAACAAGAATCTAATCTATTCCATAAGTATTTGGAACTGGAATTGACGAACAAGGAATACCTATATTAGTGTTTAATAGTGTCAAATAGAAATCGAAATGGGGCGTGGCCAAGTGGTAAGGCAACGGGTTTTGGTCCCGCTATTCGGAGGTTCGAATCCTTCCGTCCCAGAGCTTTATATATCAGAACTTTATATATCAGAATAAGGATATCTGAATCTAAATTGCTCTTTTTTTTTTAACAACCTTCTTTTTTTTTAAGAGTCAAATATTGGAGAAAATGTGATTCTTGCTTTTGATTTTTAATGATTTCTTAAGATTGGTACTCGAAGAACTGGGAGATTGGCGAATCTATTCTATCGAGTTATTTGAAGATGCAGGGCAGATTCAAAAAGATTAGTTTATTTGTGTTATTTATAATATTCGTGATATTATTATCAATGATATTAAGAATTTCTTATTAATTAGAATAGAAAAGTATTATAAAGTAAAAATGTATTGCATTCATACAATACAATATGGGTTAATTTGAATTTTTATTGAAGTCTTTTCTTCATAAATTATCGATTTCCTTCATATAGAAGGAAGAAGTATAGATAGATTACTATGTACCCACTGAACCAATGACTATTCATGATTCCATAATTGAATCAATGTTCCAAACTAGAGGAATGTTATGGTAAAACTTCGTTTGAAACGATGTGGTAGAAAGCAACGTGCGACTTGAAGGACATGATCGGCTGTGGATGTCAAAACCCACCACTTTCCATTATGTAGAAATGAAAGTGCTTTTGGCTCGACATCCTTTGTTCTGTTCTATTATATTATAATATAATCCGTCTTTTTGTTGGGTTGTAATGTAAATATAAATAAAATAGTACAGGATGGAGCTCGAAGAGAAACATCCGTTTTTCAGGGGCAAGGATCTAGGGTTAGTTAATGGAAATCAATAAGTTGGAACAACTTCGTAACGTAAGTATTTTTTTGATATCGAAATCGAAAGGCTACGATTCAAACAATTTTCAAATCAAAAAGAAAAATTGAATTGTTGGAATTGGTAAAACTCTTGCGATCAAAAGTGTATCATGCGGGAATTAATCGTTCATATGATTCTTTAATAGAAAGGAATCATAAATAAAAAAAAAAGAGAGAAAAAGGGGCATGTTGCTGCCATTTTTGAAATGATTAAATATCGCCGAAGTAATGTCTAAACCCACTGATTCAAGGCAAAGATAAAGGATCCTAGAACAAGGAAATACCCTTTTCAATTGTCTCAACAACTAGATCAAAATGAAGAATCAAAATAGATTCTAAACGAGACAAACAAAAAAGGGGTTAGAGACCACTCAATAAAAGAATGCCTAAGGGTTTTTGAGCATTTTTTGACTTGAGTTATGAGAGTACGAATAGTTTTTTCTTCTTTTTTTTCGAAAAAAAAAAAGATAGGTTTAAATGTCTAATTAATTTGCTTTGCTGGGTTTATGGATTTTTTTGACATTATAATTCCATACATAGACATAGACATAACTTCTAATTATTTATTTTTTTCTCGAGCCGTACGAGGAGAAAACTTCTTATACGTTTCTAGGGGGGGGTAGTATTTAACTACATCTATCCCAATGAGCCGTTTATCGAATCGTTGCAATTGATGTTCGATCCCGAAGAGAGGGAAGAGATCTTCGAAAAGTGGGTTTTTATGATCCGATAAATAATCAAACCTATTTAAATGTTCCCGCTATTCTCTATTTCCTTGGAAAAGGAGCTCAACCCACAGGAACTGTTCATGATATTTTAAAGAAGGCGGGGGTTTTTACGGAACTTAGTCTTAATCAAACAAAATTCAATTAATGAAATACAAAAAAGAGGGTGTGGATGACTCATATCTAGCTTTGTATCAATTTTTCTTTATTATTTCCTCCCCCCTCTTTTGTTCTGTTCTTGTTCTATTCATACTTATTTATTATTCTTATTTATTTTATTGATTATTGCTACTATAGAATACTGTGTTCTATAATGACAAAACCCGATTTTATTGAGCCAATTTTATTGATATAAAATATAGACTAAATGAAGTAATTGCGTTAAAAAAAAACATAAAATAAGCAAAAAAAAGAGATAACAGATAAAATAACATATGATAAAATAACATATAAAAAAATATTAATAACTTGACCTAATTGTTTTTTTTTCATTGTATTTTGTTATAGTCTTTTTTCTATTCTTTATTCTTTTCTCAACATTTCTATTCAAAATTTACAATCATATTGACAACCGTGTATCGAACAAATATAATTCCATCGTAGATAAATAGATCTACCCGCCCATAAGTTTGTTGACTTCACTTCATTCAAATGATGGGTTCTTTCTTTGAATTTGTTTTGTTGTGAGACAAGAAGTTTTTTTATTGGATTAAAAAAAAAAATGGATAACAATGGATAAGACAGAGTCGGTCTACAAATTTTCACTTATTCTATTTCTATGTTTTTATCTGAGAATTTCGTGTATTTTTATCTAATCTGAACATTGAATGCTCAGAATCGATTCTAATTTTTTATTTTATAAAAATTTTTACTAATTTCATTATTTTGATTGCATCGTGCAATTCCAGTTTTTTTTATTCCGATTGTATCTATACATTCTAATTTTTTTTCGGGTTGCTAACTCAACGGTAGAGTACTCGGCTTTTAAGTGCGGCTAGCATCTTTTACACATTTGTATGAAGAAAGGGATTCGTTCATACCATCGGTAGAGTTTGTAAGACCACGACTGATCCTGAAAGGAGTGGATGGAAAAAAGAGCATGTCGTATCAATGGAGAATTCTAAGAATCCATTTTTTTCCGGATCAGTCAAAAAAATCTTTAATTTTTGGTGCGGAACAAAAAAAATTAATTGAATTCAAAGTTGGGTCGAGTTAATAAATGGATAGAGCTCTACGGCCCCAATTATAGGGAAACAAAAAGTAACGAGCTTCTGTTCTCAATTTGAATGATTACCCGATTTAATCTAATTAAATGTTAAAAATAAATTAGTGCCTAATCTAATGGGGTAAAGGTTTTTCTCATGAGTAAATTATCGATTTTTTTATGAGTCCTAATTATTAGTTTTTCCCTATTAATTATGTATGGGTTAGACATGAATGTGTAGAAGAAGCAGTATATTGATAAAGACTTTTTTTCCAAAATCAAAAGAGCGATTGGGTTGAAAAAATAAAGGATTTCTAACAATCTTCTTATCCATCCTATAACGAACATAAATAAATTATATGGTAAAAGATAGGATATAGAATCCGTTGATGAATCTAGCTATCTCCGAGGTATCTATTATTTTCTTTCTTACTATAATACCTTGTTTTGACTGTATCGCACTATGTATCATTTGATAACCAAATAGATCCCCTATCCTTTCTTTGGTTCAAATCATGGAGGAATTTCAAGTCTACTTAGAACTAAATAGATCTCGCCAACAGGATTTTCTATACCCACTTATTTTTCGCGAGTATATTTATGCACTTGCTCATGATCATGGTTTAAATAAATCGATGATTTTGTTGGAAAATGAAGATTATGGTAATAAATTCAGTTCACTAATTGTGAAACGTTTAATTATTCGAACGGATCAACAGAATCATTTGATTCTTTCTACTAATGATTCCAACCAAAATCCATTTTTTGGGCACAAGAATAATTTGTATTATCAAATGATATCGGCGGGATTTGCAGTCATTGTGGAAATTCCATTTTCCTTACGATTAGTATCTTATTCACAAGGAAAAGAAGTAGCAAAATCTCATAATTTACACTCAATTCATTCAATATTTCCTTTTTTAGAGGACAAATTCGCACATTTAAATTATGTGTTAGATGTACTAATACCTCACCCCATCCATCTAGAAATCTTGGTTCAAGCCCTTCGCTACTGGGTAAAAGATCCTTCTTCTTTGCATTTATTACGGTTCTCTCTTTACGACTATTGTAATTTCAAGAGTTTTTTTACTCCAAAGAAATCTCTTTCTATTTTGAATCCAAGATTATTCTTGTTCCTATATAATTCTCATGTATGTGAATACGAATCCATTTTCCTTTTTCTCCGTAACCAATCTTCTCATTTACGATCAACATCTTCCGGAGTCTTTCTTGAACGAATTTATTTCTATGGAAAAATAGAGCATCTTGTCAAAGTCTGTTCTAATGATTTTCAGAACAACCTCTGTTTGTTCAAAGACCCTTTCATACATTTTATTAGATATCAAGGAAAAGCAATTCTAGCCTCAAAAGAAACGTCTCTTCTGATGAATAGGTGGAAATATTACTTTGTCGATTTATGGCAATATTATTTTTACGTGTGGTCTCAATCAGAAAGAGTTCGTCTAAATCAATTATCTAAATATTCGCTCGACTTTCTGGGCTATCTTTCAAGTGTGCGATTAAATCCTTCAGTGGTACGGAGTCAAATGCTAGAAAATTCATTTATAATAGATAATGCTATGAAGAAGCTGGATACAAGAATTCCAATGATTTCTCTGATTGGATCAT